TGAATACAACCAACTATCATTAAGAATTTCATCTTTCGACCAAAAACAAGCAAGAGGTGGAATACCACAAAGAGAAAGTGTACCTAATAAAAAAGTAATTCTTGTAATTGGAATATATTTTGTTAACCCTCCCATAAGAACCATATTTTGACTTTTATCTGGTGAAAATCCAACAATGGATTCCATTGAATGAATAATGGATCCAGATCCTAAAAACAATAAAGCTTTTGAATAGGCATGAGTGATCAAATGGAATAAAGCAGCCCTATAAGAACCTATACCCAAAGCTAATATAATATAACCCAATTGAGACATGGTAGAATAAGCTAAACTTCTTTTAATATCTCTTTGAGCAAGAGCCAAAGTAGCTCCTAATAATACTGTTATTACACCTATTAAGGAAATAAGATTCATTATGTAAGGTATGACTATGAAAAGCGGAAGAAGACGAGCTACAAGAAAAATTCCTGCTGCTACCATAGTAGCAGCATGTATAAGAGCCGAAATGGGAGTGGGTCCTTCCATAGCATCAGGTAACCATATGTGAAGGGGAAATTGTGCAGATTTAGCAACTGCGCCGAGGAATAAAAAAGAAGCACAAAGAGTAATAAATAAAGAATTTACTCCATTATTATGAATTAATTTAGTAACTATTTCGAACAAATCTCGAAATTCTAAACTACCCGTTATCCAATAAAATCCTAAAATTCCTAATAATAAACCAAAATCCCCTATACGATTGGTTACAAAAGCTTTTTGACAAGCACTTGCTGCAATTGGTCGTGTGAACCAAAAACCTATTAATAAATAGGAACACATTCCTACAAGTTCCCAAAAAATATAAATTTGTATTAAATTAGAACTAGTAACTAATCCCAACATAGAAGTATTGAAAAAACTCATATAAGCAAAAAATCTCAAATATCCTCGATCATGAGACATATAATTATCACTATAAATAAGAACCATGATTCCAACAGTAGTAATTAATATTGGCATAATAGAAGTAAGCGGATCAATCAAGTGTCCGAACTCTAAAGAAAAATCATTATTGACAGTCCAAGACCATAGATATTGATAGATAAAATTTCCGTTTATTTGCTGAATAGAAAGATTAACAGAAAATACCATAGCTATAGTTAGCATCAAAACACTCGGAAAAGCCCACATACGTCGAATATTTTTTGTTGCTGCAGGAATGAGTAGAAGTCCAAATCCTATTAACATAGTAATAGGAAATGGAAGAAAAGGTATTATCCATGCATATTTATATGTATGTTCCATAAAAAACACAAATTTTCGTTTTTTTCTTATAATTGTTTCCAATTCACCAATTTTTATTGCTTTTGAAGAAAACAATAAAAAAATGAAAAAAAAAAGATATGAAACCTTAAATATTCTTATTTTACATTTTTCTTACTTTTTTCAGATATTTCAAAAATTTGAAAAAGTTATAAATTGTTGCTTAAATGCTTTATCCAAATAGCTCGATATAGAGTCATTTTTTAGTTATTAATTTTTTAACTAAAATATTCATTTTTGAAGTAGAAAATTTTTTTTTTATAAAAAAAAGAGAAGGAAAATATGATATAAAAAAAAAATTTGCCACTAGACTAGAATTGTATTCTAGTAATATATAACCATATCATATACTATAGTAAGCAAAGAAAAAAGTAAGCAAAGAAAAAGTAGTAAGCAAAGAAAAAGTAAGAAAAGTAAGCAAAAATAACTATACCAATATCAGTAGAATATAGATACAGATATATAGTTTGCATCAATAAATCAACTAATTCTTCTAGTAATTTTTAAAAAATTACCTAATTTCTATTTTTTATGAAATTGATTGATTGGATTTCAATCCAATAAGATAAGAAAATATCAGAAATTTTATAAAAATCCTTACTTCTTATATTTATATTATAGAACTGAATAAAAAAAAACGTAAAATGAAAGTCCCTTTTCTTAGCTAACGGAATGTCTTGTTTAACATATTAACTACTAGAAAATTCCTTTTAAAATTTTTCTTTCTTTTCTTCTATTTTTTCCTAGTTTATTATATATGTAACACACATGTATATATAAACAATATATTTGTATTGTTTAAAATAAAAAAAAAAAAAAAATTATCGACGAAATTAAATATAATATAAAAGATGACTAAAACTAAAAAAAAAAACGATCCATATTGATCAATACATGTCTTTCACATACAACAATAAAAAGGAAGAACTCTTTTTTTTATGGCAGTTCCAAAAAAACGTACTTCTATATCAAAAAAACGTATTCGTAGAAATATTTGGAAAAAAAAGGGAAATTTAGTTGCAATAAAAGCCTTTTCCTTAGCAAAGTCAGTTTCTACGGGAAATTCAAAAAGTTTTTTTGTTCGGCAAACAAATAAGAAAATCTTGGAATAATTTGAATTCCGTGATTTAAAGAACTTTTCTATATATGGAATATGAAAATTTTTCATTAACTTATGTATTTATTTACTTCCTCAAGATTAGTTAGAACTAGCAGCTATTTTATGTCGAATATTAACTTATCTGTCTGCTAGTTTGGTTCTAAATATTATTTTATTTCTTTTCCCAGTAGAAATTTTTTTTCCATTAGGAAAAGAAATAAAATGTAATTATAATGAATATTAAAACTGTTTTATTATATGTCTATCTCAAGATCAAATGAAATTTGTTTTGTTTATTAATTATTATTCTATATTTAAATTATGTACATAACAAACAACAAATATTAATATAATTATTATATATATATATATATTTTCTATATAATCACTATATAATTAGAATAATTAATTAAATTACACTAAATACATTAAAAAGTAGACTAAAAACAATATTTTTTTTTTTTAGAAAACGAGTCTTTTAATTTCTAATTTAATTTATTAAATTTAGTAATTATATTTTGATATGTATAAAATCATCCTATTTATTTAATTTATATTTTTTTTGATAAAAAAGATCTTTCTAAGTTTTCTAAGTGTTATTAAAAATAAAAAGAATACTTTAGTTTAAACAAAAGAGTTTAAAAGAACCCTTATTCATCCATTTCCTAAAGATAACTATATCGGATTCTAGAATCTACATCTAGACGATTCAACATGAATTGACTATTATTATTTCAAGTAAGTAAGCCGCTATGGTGAAATTGGTAGACACGCTGCTCTTAGGAAGCAGTGCTAGAGCATCTCGGTTCGAGTCCGAGTGGCGGCATACTCTAAAAGAGATAGAATGGATCTTATAATGTATTTAATTCCCGATTTCAATTCTGTAATGAGACCCTTTTTATGTATGATATTTACGACTTTAGAACATATATTAACTCATCTCTCTTTTTCGATCGTTTCAATTGTGATTGCGATTCATTTGATGATTCTATCAGTTCATGAAATCATCGGATTACGCCATTCGTCGGAAAAAGGAATGTTAGCTACTTTTTTTTCTCTAACAGGATTATTAGTTATTCGTTGGATTTCTTCGAGACATTTTCCATTAAGTAATTTATACGAGTCATTAATCTTCCTTTCGTGGAGTTTTTCCATTATTCATATGGTTTCCAAGCTATGGAATCAAAAAAATGATTTAAGCACAATAACCGCGCCAAGTGCCATTTTTACTCAAGGTTTCGCTACATCTGGTCTTTCAAGTAAAATGCATCAATCAGCAATATTAGTACCTGCTCTACAATCTCAGTGGTTAATGATGCATGTAAGTATGATGTTATTGAGCTATGCGGCTCTTTTATGTGGTTCGTTATTATCAGTCGCTTTTTTAGTCATTACATTTCGAAAAAACATCGATATTTTTTTTAGAAGCAAAAATTTATTAATATTAATTAAGTCATTTTTCTTTGGGAAGATCGAATACTTGAACGAAAAAAGAAGTGTTGTTAAAAGCACTTCTTTTCTTTCATTTCCAAATTATTATAAATATCAATTAATTCAGCGTTTGGATTATTGGAGTTATCGTGTTATTAGTTTAGGGTTTACCTTTTTAACCATAGGTATTCTTTCTGGAGCAGTATGGGCTAACGAAGCATGGGGGTCTTATTGGAATTGGGACCCCAAGGAAACTTGGGCATTTATTACTTGGACCATATTCGCGATTTATTCACATACTAGAACAAATCAAAGTTTGCACGGTACGAATTCGGCACTTGTAGCTTCTATAGGATTTCTTATAATTTGGATATGCTATTTTGGGATCAATCTATTAGGAATAGGTCTACATAGTTATGGTTCATTCACATAAAATCTAATTCAATTGTAGAAATTACATGCAGAATAAGTAAGACATATATAACGAAAATTTGTGTGAGTTTTTAAGAACTGTTTGAATTAAGATTCAAACAGTTCTTAAAAACTTGGGATACATCTTTCTAATTCACTTTATTATTTTTTTTCGTTGTACAGCGAATAGTTTCAAAAATATTATAATTGAAAATTATAAGACTTTCTATCTCATTCTCATTAAGAAAAAAAAACTATCTATGAAAATAATTAGATAGGATAGCTTGTATCTTGTCAACTGATAAAGAAAGAACGAAATCGGGATAAATACCAATTCCTATTACGGGTAAAAGGATACAGATTGAAACAAATAGTTCTCGTGGTCCAGAATCCACGAAATTTGAGTTTAGAACATTGAAAAAATTGTATCCATAGAACATTTGCCGTAACATAGATAACAAATAAATAGGAGTTAATATCATTCCAATTGCCATTACAAGGGTAATTAATATTTTTGGCATTAAAAGATATTTTGGACTGGTAATTAGTCCAAAAAATACTACTAATTCCGCAACAAAACCACTCATTCCCGGCAATGCAAGAGAAGCCATCGAGAAACTACTAAACATGGTAAATATTTTTGGCATTGGAATGGATATTCCCCCCATTTCGTCGAGATAAACAAGACGTATTCTATCACAACTCATTCCTACCAAGAAAAAAAGTGCAGCACCAATAAATCCATGAGAGAGTATTTGTAAAATGGCTCCGTTGAGTCCCATGTCGGTTATAGAACCAATTCCTATAATTGTGAAACCCATGTGCGATACAGAAGAATAGGCTATTCTTTTTTTTTGATTGCGTTGACCAAGCGAGGTTGAAGCTGCATAAATTATTTGGATTGCCCCCACTATCACTAACCAGGGAGAAAATATAGAGTGAGCATGTGGTAATAATTCCATATTGATACGCATCAATCCATATGCTCCCATTTTTAATAAGATTCCCGCTAGAAGCATACATGTACTGTAATGTGCTTCTCCATGGGTATCTGGTAACCATGTATGTAGGGGTATAATCGGTGATTTGACAGCATAAGCAATAAGGAAGCCCAAATAGAATATTATTTCTAATGTCACAGGATATGACTGATTAGCTAATCTGTCAAAATCCAATGTTGGTTCATTGGAACCATATAAACCCATACTTAGAACTCCTATTAAGAGAAAAATGGAACCCCCCGCGGTGTACAAAATAAACTTTGTAGCCGAGTACAAACGTTTCTTTCCTCCCCACATAGATAAAAGTAAGTAAACAGGAATTAATTCTAACTCCCACATGATAAAAAAAAGTAAAAGATCTCTAGAAGAAAATAATCCTATTTGACCACTGTACATTGCTAACATCAGGAAATAGAACAATCGCGAATTTCGAGTAACAGGCCAAGCTGCTAAAGTAGCTAAAGTAGTGATAAATCCTGTTAGTAAAATGGGTCCTATGGAAAGTCCGTCGATTCCCAGTCTCCAGTGAAAATTGAAAACATTTATCCATTTAGCATCCTCTTCTAATTGAATTAATGGATCATCCAATTGGAAATGATAACAGAAGACATAGGTTGTTATAAGGAGTTCTAATAAACAAATACATATTGTATACCATCTAAATACCTTATTCCCTTTATGAGGGAGAAAGAAAATTGAGGAACCCGCGAATATTGGCAGAACTACAAGTATTGTTAACCAAGGGAAATAACTCGTGATAAAGACAAGATGCGTTTTGACCAAAAAAAAAGCCCGTGCTCAAGAAAATATATTCTTTTGAGCACGGACTTTTGTCGGTAAAAAGGAATCAAATGATTCAAGTGGAATTTATTATAACGTATCAATAAGATAGACCCATGCTGCGAGTTGTTTCATGCCATAAATAAACACGGACACTCAAAAAATCTGTTGGACAGGCAGATTCACATCTTTTACAACCTACACAGTCTTCCGTTCTTGGCGCGGAAGCAATTTGCTTAGCTTTACATCCATCCCAAGGTATCATTTCCAATACATCTGTGGGGCAGGCTCGTACACATTGAGTGCACCCTATACATGTATCATAAATTTTTACTGAATGTGACATTGGGTCTATAAATTCCAGTTTTGAACATAAAAAATTTTCGATCTGGTAAAGTAAAAAAAAATAATAATAAATTTATTATTATATAATTTATTATATATTTCTATTTTATTTATATATAGAAACCAGATGAATCAATGATTTATCAAAAAAAATCTTAAGAATCAAAATTTTTATAAATCTGTTCATCAGAAGTGACCAAGAAACTTTGATTTATCTTTCAACAACCATGATCATATGAGTCGCATGAATCACACGTGCAACTTCACGTTGACTAATGGATCGTCAATATTTCAATATAAATATATATTGAAATATGACTATACATATTAGTATTATTTGTAAATAAATATATAAAAGACACTGATATAATATTTTATAGAAAGTTTTTTTTACAATTTCTATATATATATTCTATTTATATGTATTTATATTATAGTTATATTTATATTATAGTTATGGCTAATTTTTCAACAAACTTGATTGATTAATACGAGTTGATTTTCTGTTACGATAGATCGACGAAACAATAGCTAGCCCAATAGCAGCTTCCGCCGCTGCAATCGCTATAATAAAGATTGAGAAAATCTCGCCTTTTAATTGGCGACTATCAAATATATCAGAAAATAGTACGAGATTAATATTAACCGAATTTAGTATAAGTTCAAGACACATAAGTGCTCTAACCATGTTTCGACTTGTGATCAATCCATAGATACCGATTGAAAATAAATAGACACTCAAAAAAAGTACATGTTCGAACATCATTGACTAACTCCTGATCAACCTCGATTCGTTTCAATATGAACAAAAATTCAACCAAGTTGATTGACTAGAATCGAGCGATTACATAAAAAAGGGAATATTGACAGTAGATAAAACTAATTTTTTTTTTTATTCTAACTAAACTATTTATTATTGACGAGCCATAGTAATTGCGCCTATCAAAGAAACTAAAAGAATTATAGAAATTAGTTCAAACGGAAGATAAAAATCTGTTGATAAATGAATTCCAATTTGTTGAACGTTGTTTATAAAGTCTTGCTCTATAATCTGATTTGATCTTGTAGTCCAAATAATTCCGTACCATGACGTATCTGCAATAGTAGTAATTAGTGAAAAAAGAATACTTATACAAACCAGTGAAGTGACTCCATCTCCAATAGTCCAAAGATAGGAGTCATTAGAATATTCTGAACCATTCACGAACATAACAGCAAATATGATTAAGACATTTATGGCTCCCACATAAATAAGAAGCTGGGCGGCAGCTACAAAAAAGGAGTTTGATGAAATATAGAATAAGGATATACAAACAAGAACCGATCCCAACGAAAAGGCGGAATAAATTGGATTAGTAAACAATACTACTCCTAGACCTCCTAATATAAGAAATGATCCCAGAAATACTACAAGTATATCATGTATTGGTCCAGGTAAATCCATTATGTATAAGAGAAAAATCAGTCAAAATGTTTCATGACCTTACTAAATAGTCCAGGAAAGAGAGGGGTGTTCCCCTTATTTTTCTTATATATGATGAGTTTTTAATGCAATTAAATCTTAATATGTATGGATTACTGTGGATATAAATAAAGTTATTAAAATTATCGGCCAATCTTTTCTTTTTTCTTTTAGAGATTCTAATTTTTTAATATTTTAAAATAATTAAGAAAATACATATTCACAGTTTAAATCAAAGAGTGATTCTCAATAATCAATAGTTAATAAGATAAGTTTATTAGGTTCTCATAAAAAAAAAAGAAGACTTGTTTCTGTTTATCTTTATATAAAAAAATATTAGTAATCAGTAATCGTTCTTGAATCAAGGGGTTTATCTTTATCCATTTTGATTTGACTGGAATTCATAATTGTTTGAATTGTGTAATCTCCAATTACTGACATTGGTAACCGACCTAATGCAATTTGATTATAATTTAATTCGTGACGATCATAAGTTGAAAGTTCATATTCTTCAGTCATCGATAAACAGTTTGTTGGACAATACTCGACACAATTACCACAAAATATACAGACTCCAAAATCAATACTATAATTAAACAATTGTTTCTTTTTAATCTCTCTTTTAAACCTCCAATCAACAACGGGTAGATCTATGGGACATACACGAACACATACCTCACAAGCAATACATTTATCAAATTCAAAATGAATTCGACCGCGGAAACGTTCTGATGTGATCGATTTTTCATAAGGATATTGAATAGTTACGGGTAAACGATTTGTATGGGATAGGGTAATTATGAAACTTTGACCAATGTACCTTGCCGCCCGTATTGTTTGTTGACCAAAATTTATGAACCCAGTCACCATAGGGAACATATTGTAGATCTCCGTGAATAATTTGATGTTTCTTTCTCTTGTTTAAGATCAGTTATGAATGGAGAATATCGTTATCTTATTCTATTCTTTATAGGTAAATAAGTTGGGAAGAAGTTGTCAATAATAGATTACCCAGAGAAATAGGTAAAAGAAATTTCCATCCAAAATTTAAAAGTTGGTCCATTCTCAGTCTAGGTAAAGTCCATCTTGCTGTGATAGGAATGAACAAAAACAAATAAGCTTTAGCTAATGTAATAAATATACCAATTGTTATTCCAAAAACTCCTGTCATTTTATTTATTCCGAAAAATTCAGGAATAGATATATACGGAATAGAGAAATTCCACCCGCCTAAGTAAAGAACTGTTATAAATAATGAAGAAACTAATAAATTTAGGTAAGAAGCAAGGTAAAATAGAGCATATTTAATACCCGAATATTCTGTTTGATAACCTGCTACTAATTCCTCCTCTGCTTCTGGTAAATCAAAAGGTAATCTCTCACATTCTGCTAGAGAAGAAATTAGAAAAACAACAAACCCTATAGGCTGACGCCACAGATTCCACCCCCAAAAACCATATTTTGACTGTGACTCAACTATATCAACTGTACTTGAACTGTTAGATAATCATAGTCGATAATAACATTACTGTTCATATCGCTATTTCAAAACCGTACATGAGACCTCAGCTTCATACGGCTCCTCTATGGTCACAAATAAATGTAAGTACTTGTTTGGTATTATTGTAATTTTTAGATTCGAATTCTAATACCGGGAAGTCCAAAATTAGACCAATGAAATTCCGTCTGCTAGAATTAAAAAGCGCTTCCGAATTGATCTTTTCCATTAAAATTACAATTTCTCTTTATTCGGTAATAACTTAATCCTTAAATAAAATACTCGTTATATCAATAAATTAGGTTTTATCAATAACTCTAAAGAAAGAATTAGTTAGAAAGAATTGATCATTAATTCCAAATTTATGATTAAGAATTCCATGTATGTATATAGTAGATATGAATATTGAATGGGGAAAAGAAATAAGAAATAAATATCCTGTATCGTATTTTTTTGTTTCATTTTTCCCATTCAATATTTTGCATTCTATTTCTTTTGCTCCTGTCCTATTCTTCTTTCTCAGAGGGGAGGAGGTACTCTGAAAAAAAAAATAAAGGATTAATTCGTTTTTTATAGTCATTTCTTTAATCAGTGAATAGGAGCATACTCGAGATCGGAATCGTGGAGAAGTACTACTTGGTCATTTCTACCAACTTAAAGTCCTCATTATGATTCGTTTTATCCAAAGCTTTATGCAAAAAAATCCTTTTTTTTATCTTAAATTATCTCCATTACTAATCTTTTGTGTACCTTGGTGTTCCTAACTGTCCACTGATTTTTTATTGATCTCCAGTATGGTAATAAATACAAGACAGTAGTAGAAACCCCATACGGGTGATCTTTTGTACCCGCTTCAAGATATGATAATTGGTCAAAGAATCTTAACCTTGGGGTAAACAGTTTATACTGCTTATGTTTCTATTCTCGTACATAGGGAATGAGATTTAATCCTCTTACTGCAAATTTATAAGCAGTTTGCTTTTACTCATCTAACTATCTAGCTTAATTCATCAACCCTAATGATAAATAAAAAAAGAAAATATCCATTGAATATAATATATTCAATTTCTTTATTCTATTTCTAGTTCTAGAAAAGAGGGAAAATAATAATGTTCTGCCGAATCACACGTAGAGATATTGATAACACACATAGAGTTAATGGTATTTCATAACTGATAGATTGAGCAGCAGCCCGTAGACCACCTGAAAAAGAATATTTATTATTTGACCCATATCCTGACATAAGAAGTCCAATAGGGGCAATACTTGAGATGGAGATCCATAAAAAAACGCCTATACTAAGATCGGCCAAAACAAGGTGATATCCAAAAGGAATTACTAAATAACTTAGTAGAACAGATATGACCGCTATAGACGGTCCCGCACTGAACAAACGAATATCTCCTCTAGATGGGAGGAGATCTTCTTTAAAAACTAATTTGGTTCCATCTGCTATAGCTTGAAGAATTCCCAATGGACCGGCATATTCAGGCCCAATGCGTTGTTGTATTGCTGCAGATATTTCTCTTTCTAACCACACAATTACTAGTACCCCTATTGTTATTCCCAATATAAGGGTGAAAATAAGAACAAAGATCCATATGAGTCCATAGACTTCTTTTAAAGATTCCGATCTAGAAAAAGAATTTATAGCTTGTATTTCCGCTTCTGTTATATCAATTATCATTTCAACGATCAACTTCTCCCATAATGATATCTATACTACCTAATATCGTCATGATATCTGCCAATTTCATTCTTTTAACTAGTTGAGGGAGAATTTGCAAATTGATAAAACCGGGTGGACGAATTTTCCATCTCCAAGGGAAAACACTACTATCTCCTATCAAATAAATTCCTAATTCTCCTTTTGGGGCTTCTACTCTCACATAAAGTTCTTGCTTCGACAATTCAAAATTGGGTGAAAGTTTTTTAGTAATAAATCTATATTCAAAATTATTCCATTCGGAATTTTTTGCTTTATCAAAACGTCGGACTTCTAAATTTTCATAAGGTCCTCCAGGAATTCCTTCTAGAGCCTGTTGAATAATTTTTATAGATTCCTTCATTTCACCGATTCGTACTAAATAACGAGCTAACGAATCTCCTTCTTTTTGCCATTGGACTTCCCAATCAAATTTATTGTAACACTCATAACTATCAACTTTACGAAGATCCCATTGGATTCCAGAAGCCCGTAACATTGGTCCTGATAAACCCCAATTTATTGCCTCCTCTCCACCAATAATGCCCACTCCTTCAACGCGTTCCAAAAAAATAGGATTACGCGTAATAAGTTTTTGATATTCAACAATTCCTGTTAAAGAATAATCGCAAAAATCCAAACATTTCTCTATCCAGCCATAAGGTAAATCGGTAGCAACTCCCCCAATACGGAAATAATTATGCATCATTCGCATACCTGTAGCGGCTTCGAATAGATCATATAACAATTCCCTTTCTCTGAAAATATAGAAAAAGGGAGTCTGTGCACCGATATCTGCCATAAAAGGTCCAAGCCATAATAAATGAGAAGCTATACGACTCAGTTCTAGCATAATTATTCTAATGTAACTAGCTCTTTTAGGTACTTGAACGCTTTCTAATCGTTCTGGTGCATTTACTGTTATTGCTTCTGTGAACATAGTGGCTAAATAATCCCACCGTGTTACATAAGGCAAATATTGTATAATTGTTCGATTTTCCGCTATTTTTTCCATCCCTCTATGTAAATAACCCAATATAGGTTCACAATCAATAACATCTTCACCATCGAGAGTAACAATTAGTCGAAGAACACCATGCATTGATGGGTGGTGAGGACCCATATTCACTATCATGAGATCCTTTCTTGTAGCTGGTACAGTCATAACTTTTCTTCCTTAATTCAATTCAGTATTCCATGAATTTAGCAAAATGAAGTTGATCAAAATGCAAAATTTAATAACTAAAGAAAAAATTAAAACCAATCTTAAACTTAAAATTAACGAGTTTTTGACTCCCGAATACCCAACTGGTTAATCAATTTCTTATAACGTACTCGATTTTTCTTTGACAAATAATCCAACAGCCGTTGACGTTTTCCCAAAATTTTTCGTAGACCTCTTTGTGATAAAAAATCTTTTTTATGTAATTTTAAATGTGAAGTAAGTCTTTGTATCTTATCAGTGAAACTAAATACTTGAAATTCAACAGATCCACAGTTTTTTTCTTTTTCTTGTCGAATAGCCGAGATGAATGAATTTTTTACCATAAAAACAATTTTTTTTTTTCTTTTACGCGAATTTTACTGATCAGGAAAAATAAAAATATTTATTATACGTGTTATTTGCAGTTATTTGAATTTAGTACAAAAAAATTTCTCATTTCTTCATATAGAATTTTTTCTATCCAAATCAAATTTTCAATTTGATTTGGATAAAAAGGAACGATCCATTTTTTTTTTTAGATTTTCTTATTCAGGAAAGAAAATGTTTTTTCGATAAAGAAAAATAGATATAAGATATAGAGGAAATATACTATGTTATATTTATATTTATTATATAATATAATTAAAGAATTTAAAGAATTCTGAATCGTGGATACATATGTATTCTTGATATACTGAAATTACTACCATTATTGGTATCAAACCAATAACGATTCATACAAGCTAAATCTTCTAATCGATAATTGGGCCAAAGAAAAAATTTGAATTTAATGAATTTCTTTGTATATGTATTAAGATGTTTTTCCTTGTTCAAAAATTGTCCACAGTTGTTTATGTTGTTTTGATTACAACATATTGGATTTCTACCCATAATATTCCAATTCTGAGAATTAAAACAAATGAAAATTCTCAATTCTCTACGACGTCTGGGGGATAGAATATTTTCAGGAACAAGCAAATCATAATAATTTTTGTTTTTAGTCATAAGTATATTGCTGTGTTGTCCAACGGATTCATGAAATTTTTTTTTATCAACATATTCTTTTTTTATTATGTATTTTCCATCAATTTGGCGTTTAGTCTTATCAACCAATGAAATACCTATGGTTTGATATATAATATCTTTTCCATCCCTTTTCATAGATAGACGAATTGGTTCGACAATAAATATGCCTCTTTTTACCAATTCTGTAAGAGTTAGATCTTTCTGAATCAACATTATATCTAGACGCATCTCTCCTCTTTGAATTGAAGATATAGCTATTTCCTTTGAATCTATCAGTCTAAGTAGAATACAATATACCTTTATATTATTGATCATTCTTTGATTCAAGAGATAATCCCATCTTAATTGAAAAAGAAAATATTTTTTCAAGAAGAAATTGAGTTCTGCTTCTTTCTTGCTCTTAGATTGTTTTTTTTTTCTACCTTTTTTAATGTCTGTTCCTGTATAATCTGTCTCAACATCTTTTTTATTTTGTTTTCGTAAATCTAATACAAGATTTCCTTGACCTTGTTGTTCATTTTTTTTTTTTACATTGATCTTTTTACTTTTACTAATATTTTCATAGAAATAAAAATGAAAAATAAGTAATTTGGTAGGTATGATCCACGGTTTTATTTTATACGCATTAAAAAGTAGTAAAAATTCTGGGAAAAACCAAGGTTCCAGATTTGATATGCTACGATAGAATTTTTCTTGATTCATTCCCATCCAATCAAAAAAGGAATTTTTTTTTAATTTTTGATAATTTAGATTTTTAGTATTTTTATGAATCTTGGTGTTATGAATCTTGGTGTTGATAGGCGTATTGGCCCGGGTCTCAATATCAATATTATTTCTAATACAGAAATGAGGAATTTTATAATTTAAAAATAGTCTATCCATATTTTTGTCCGTATCAATGAGAAATTTTTTTTCTAGATAATTATTAATAACTATCCTTATCAATCCATAAAATGGTTCAGGTTTTAGTGTATTGAAATTAGATGAAATTTTTTTGTTTTCCACTTCTTGTAATTGTAACGTTGATTCATAAATATATGAGTTTTTATTATCCTCAAAATTTATATATTTATATGATAAAATATCATATCCGAAATGTTTTTTCAATTTGTCTTTTTGACTCATCAATGAATTTACTGCGTAGTAATTTTCTTTCATGTAATGAATTAATTGGTCTTTTTCTTTTTTATATAAATCCCATTTCGTTGAGTTTTTTTTTTGAATTATACGACATTGGTTGGCCCTATTTTGCCATTTTTTTGGTACTAAATAAGACCACTTAGTCTGAGATAAATTATATTGATAATGACCCCTTAACCACATTTTCCATTTATTCATTCTATACTTATGTATTTTCTTATGTTTTGGTTTGGAATCAAATATTCCTTGTGTTGTACAATAATTCTTTATTATATCTGTAAGAAAAGGATAGGTGTTATGATATTGAAGTATAGATTTCAAAGCATATTTGTTAAGTAATTGATTTTGCGAGAATTTGTAAAATATATATGCTTGAGACAAAGAAGATAAGTCCCAATAAATATTAGAATTTTTTTTGCTAATACTAAAATTAGTATTATAAAAAATATTATAAAACGACTTTTTTATAGTCGAAATAAAGTTCATTATTTTTTGATTTGTCTTTTCAATTCCTTCTTGATTTGTTTTCTCATTATAAATGTATTTAGTTAAAATTTTGTTTGTTGATTTAAAACTTGGAATCTTAATGATACATAGTAATAGATTCATGTATATTTTTTCAATGAAAGATTTTATAAAATAATGCGATTTACGTATTAATCGGATATTTTTTCTTTTAAATATTTGCCAAATATCCTTCTGTAATTCCGATCTTTTATCATCATAAGTTAGAACCATTTTTTTCTTGTCTTTTGTGATTCCTTTTATTTGACTCCTAATTATGATTGTCTTATTAGCAAGATCTTTCATTTTTGTTTCGATGAGTGAATAATTTGCATTTCCGCAATTCAGGAATTGAATTGCAATCGTCGATTCGCGAAGAATCTGATTATTTATATTAGAATCTCTTCCATTTTTATTTTTAGTCGGTTCATATATTTTAACCCTACTCGATTTTAATATGGGTTTTACTTTTTCAAGTTCTTTCATTATTAGGTCCATAAATAGAATTATTTTGATGACCCATCTTGTTTTTTTTTTTGAAACTTTTAGAACCCCATTTCCTCTTTCTTTGAAAACTTTTATAACTTGTAAAATTTTCTTTTTCGTTTTTATCGTTTTTTTTTCGAGTTCTTTAAAAATGGGTTCAAAGAAAGAAGGTCGTTTTCGGGGAGACCCAAAAGGTAGCTCTGCTTCTCTTCCCCAAACTGTTAAAAAACAAAAGTTATCTTTTTTCTCTTTTTTTTTCCTTTGCTGATCTCCATGATTAAATCGTACCTTAGATCTTTGCCAAGGTTTCAGACAAAAAGGAAATATAATCTTTATTTGAATACCATCTCTTAACCAATTTTTGGGAAATTCCGTTTCTGATAATTGAACACCATTATAAGTACATTTAACATGCATTTCTCTATTCCATTCCTTCCAATCCTCGTACCATTCGGGGAATTGAAACAATAACATACGACTAATATTTTTAGCTATTATTAATACGGGAAATAGAACATATTTTCTAAGAAAAGATTGGGTTACTAATATTAAACCTCTTATTGCTTGAGTAAATAGAAAGCTATCCCAAGCCTCTGATATTGCTATTCGTTCATTTTCCTCTTCTTTCTCTTTGTTTGTTTTCTCATTTTCTTTTGTATGTTCTTGCTCAAAATAAGAAATTTGAGATTCTGAGGTTCTCCCTAACCAATTCCTAATTTTAAATATATTTAAAAACGAAAAAAAAAATGTTTTGTCTATTCGATCCAAAAAAAGTGGAGAATGCGCATTTGCTTGAAATATTTTCAAGATAATTGTTTTACGTCTTTGAGCACGCATAGATCCTTTAATTATACCACGGCGAAAATCCGATTGTTGTGAGTAACGTATCAAAGCCACCTCGTCTTCTTCATCACTAGTATTACTAGTATTATTATTAGTAGCACTCGAATTAGTACTCTGATCGTTCTCAGTATAAATTATTATGCGTTTTCCTTTTCTTGACCGAATTTCAGGATCTTCCATCGATTCTTCGTCATCTTCTTCTTCCAAATCATCTGTTAATTTGTATGACCATCTAGAGACCTTTTTACTAATTTCTTCCATTCCAATAGAATTTTTTCTAATTTTTATTAGATCATTTGGATCAGTTGTAATTACATCGAATAAAAATTTCAAAGATTTTATTTGACTTTCTGAATCTATTCCTTGCGCACGTTCAAAATCAAATTTTTCAATTGAGGTTAAGGAATTCTCAATTGGATTCGATAAAAATTTCTCATCAGAATAAAACCTATTCTTTTTATGTTCAAATGTTTGAGAATTTTTAGGAAATAGACCATGAATTTTATTTATCCACAATATTTCTAAGGAATCCACTCTTGAAGTTATTAAATCAGTCATGATTTCATCTGAATCTACATTTTTTATTGTTCTGCGATAAGGTCCATTCAAAAAGGGATCATACATTTGGGGTAAATATTCTTGTTCATGCTCATCATCACATAATCTGGTTCTTTTTTCTAGTATATTTAAAGCAAAAGATCCTTTCTCTTTTTCTAAATTTTTTATTCTACTTACAAATTCGTTCCTTAAGTTGTATTTTTTTTGTTCATTATTATAAATCCAATAATTATATAGGTTTTCGTGGTATAGTTTTTCTGTCGTGTAGAAAGAAATTTTTCGCTCTATCATTTCCGAAAAGGTTGATAAACTTGGCGGATATGTAAAAGAGATTAGATTTTTTCCTTTAGTTGGGCATATATAAAAAAAATATTGTGCCATTTCATTTCGTATAGCATTTTCAAACCTATCATTTTTTAAATATCTCAATGGGCGGTTCCATCGTTTATAATCGAAAAGAAAAGTTACAATAGGTTTTTCAAACCAAAAATAAGTTTTCTCTTCTTTAAGTTTTCCCAATTCCCAATTATCTTGATGGATATCAAGATAAGAATCTTCGTAAACCGGGCTATCTTTGTCTTCTTTAGTGGATCCCTCTTGTTCCTGTTTCGTCTTCTTCGTTTCGTAAGTTGTTTCTACATCGCTTTCTTCCGTTTCTGAGGTTTCTTTCAGTTTCTTAGTACCAATAGGCGATGGCATTCTGCC